CTTCAATTTTTACACACGTCTTTTTTTAGGGGGTCTACAGCCATTATGTGGCATAGGAGTTACATCTCGTATGAAACTTAATAGTATACCACTTCTACGAATAGCTCTTAATGCTGCATCTCTTCCGAGACCGGGGCCTTTTATCATGACTTCGGCTCGTTGCATACCTTGATCCACTACTGTTCTAATAGCATTTCCCGCTGCGGTTTGAGCGGCAAATGGTGTCCCTCTTCTTGTACCCTTGAATCCACAAGTACCAGCGGAGGACCAAGAAATTACCCGACCCCGTACATCTGTAACAGTCACAATAGTATTGTTGAAACTTGCTTGAACATGAATAACTCCCTTTGGTATTCTACGCATATTTTTACGCGAACTAATATGTCTATTCTTACGTGAACTAATTCTTGGTATAGTTTTTGCCATATTTTGCCATCTCATAAATCTAAGTCAGAGATATATGGATATATCCATTTAATGTCAAAACAGATCCTTTATTTAACATCTTTACATTGGGTCCTTTAAATTTTAAAATTTTATAGATCCCCTTTTTTCTTTTATAGATCCCCTTTTTTCTAAAGATTATCCTTGTCTTTGTTTATGTCTTGGGTTGGAACAAATTACTATAATTCGTCCTCGTCTACGGATCAGTCGACATTTTTCACAAATTTTACGAACGGAGGCTCTTATTTTCATATTTGTCATTCCTTAATTCTGAATTTCTTTATTGGAAGAAAATAAGCTTCTTGAAATTTTTCAATTTCGAATTGTATTCCCACGAAATCAATGTTGAAATTGAAAAAAAAAAAAAAAAAAACTATCTAATCATTCGAATCTTTGTTTTGGAGTCGAAAAATTATACGTCCTCCAATTGAATTATAATGACTTGCTTCAATTTTTATTCTATACCGCCAGTATATCTATAAAAGTATATGTATAAAAAAAATACGTCGAATCCTTCCTGAAACATAACCTAAAATCAGGTCTTCATTATCTAAATGAATCCAGAGCATACCATTAGAAAGTAATTCAGAAATTAAACTTTCAGGAATCTTTTTTTTGTTCTTTCACTTGAGTTATCAACTAACGTGGAAGGAGAAATATTATAAACTCGCCTTTTCTCTTTTTTTTTTTCACAAATAGAAAAATTTTGTATATAATTCAGATCTCAGAAAGATTACCATATATAACACAAAATTTCTCCACCAATTCCTTCTAGTCGAGCCTCTCTGTCTGTCATTATACCTCGAGAAGTAGAAAGAATTACAATCCCCATTCCGCCTAAAATTCTAGGAATTCGTTGATAGTTAGAATAGATTCGTAGACCGGGTCGACTGATCCGTTTTAAATTTAAACCATTTCTATATGGACCTTTCCTATTCCTTCTATGTCGTAGGGTTAAAACCAAAAAAAAATTCTTGTCTTCCTGATGTTTCCTCATGTTTTCAATAAAACCTTCTCGTAAAAGAATTTTAACAATGTTTTCAGTAATGTTAGTAGATGGTATTCGAACTGTTTTTTTTTTATTCATGTCAGCATTTCGTATAGAAGTTATTATGTTAGCAATAGTGTCTTTACTCATAATAAACTAAGATTATTGTTGTCCCCGAATTTGAATATAATTAACATGCTCTTTTTTTCTTTATTTTTGATTTCTGAATTTTTAAAGGTATATACGTGAGACACAAACAATCTACTAATTAAGTTAATAAATTTTATTCAAATACTATAAAATACTCTAACTGTATTATAGTCTTGTCTTATAATACTTCAGGTGCTATTATAATACTTCAGGTGCTAATGAAACTATTTTAGTGAAATTTAACTGTCTTAATTCTCGGGCGATCGCTCCAAAAATTCGAGTTCCCTTTGGATTTCCTTCTTGATCAATAACAACTGCAGCATTGTCATCATATCGTATTATCATACCGTTGTCACGTTTGAGTTCTTTACAAGTACGTACAATTACAGCTCTGATCACTTCTGATCTTTCTAGAGGTGTATTTGGTACTGCTTCTTTGATTACAGCAATAATAACGTCACCGATATGAGCATATCGCCGATTACTAGCTCCTATGATTCGAATACACATCAATTCTCGGGCTCCGCTGTTATCCGCTACATTCAAATGGGTTTGAGGTTGAATCATATCATTTTTTATCTGTTTTTTCAATGCAAAAGGCGAAGTAAAAAAAAAAATGTTGTTTATTCAAAACAAAAAAGAAACCTGAAATTTTTTTTTTCATCCAAAAAACTTCTTTCTTTTGGTTCTACATTTCTATCCTGAAATAATGAATTGAGTTCGTATAGGCATTTTTGATGCCGCTATTGAAATAGCCTTTCTGGCTATATTTTCTGCTACTCCGCTCATTTCATAAAGTATTCTACCTGGTTTAACGACAGCTACCCAATATTCAGGAGATCCTTTTCCTGAACCCATACGTGTTTCTGTAGGTCTTACTGTAACTGGTTTGTCTGGAAATATACGTACCCATATTTT